ATTTTTTTCTTTCATCGCCCCAAACATTCCAATATTAGCATTGACAGTACGCAAATGTAACTCGTTGTTCAAGCAACTATTTAGAGTTCCTAGAGCTCCCTGTAAGGCTTGTTGTAAAACCCGCTGTCGGACTTGATTAATCACTCTTTGTTGTTCAAACTGAATGGCTTCATTTTTGTAATTTTCTAATTGTTCCAAAGTCATGTAAATTGAATTAATTAAATTCTGTTTTTCTCGTTCTATTTCAGAATAGCCATTCACCCGAAACCGATCTGCTTCCGTTTCGACTTTCCTTAAGCGGGCCTGGGCTTTTTCCAGCTGTTCAATGGCCCCTTCCCGTAGTTCTTCTGAATTTCGAATAGTTCTCAAGATTCTCTGTTTTCGATTATCTAATAAATCACTTAATGAAAGTAGACTCTCTTTCCATTCATTTCAAAATGTCTATGATCTCTTCCCGAACCAAACATGAATCTTTCGATTCATTTGGCTCTCCACCCAATTACTTATGGGAAATTTCCCTATTTTTTTTATGTAATGAGCCTATCCTCTCTTCTATAATTTCTATTTTTCAAATATTTATATTTAAAACAATTATCAATCTAAGACCAGAATATTCGGAGGATTCTTCTGACCAAACAAATATATATGTCAGCAAAGTTGTTTTTTCTTCAAATCCAAAGAATTCTTATTAATTAATTTATACATATTAATTAATTTTTACATAGGTCATCTATTACGCATTGTATAAAAGGGAGGATTAAATTCACCTTTTTCAACGTAAAGAGGATTCAAGACATTTTATCGACATGAGTGTTTTATATCGAAAAAAAATTATAATAATTTTATTGAAACCATTTCATTTCTGTATTAACATAGTGGTAGAAAGAGTACTACACTGCGTCTAGACTTCAAACTACTCGGTTTAACCATGGTAATAGTCCAATATTATTGGTTAATAGAGAATCAAAGTGGATTTACCAATAAATCACGAAATGCTATGGTTCTTAAATATTTTTTCTTAAATTATTTAAAAAATTTAATTAATTCAGAAGTAATTCGCGGTATTATGCACATTTTCTTAGTTATAACGAAAAATGTGCAGTTTGGTTGGATCCAATCTATTCTTTGAAATAAACAACCCGCACACACTCCCTTTCCAAAAAAAACCAATACACCTAACACTACACTTAGATTTATTGGATTTGTTGCTAAAATATCGGTATTAAACCCGAAACTTCCGGCGAATGGCCAATAGCCCAAACAAAGGAAAGAATCGGTTATATTTTTCATATGATCTCATCTCCTCTTATGAATAGACTAATTATCTTTCTACGATTCCTAATTTTTTTATTATTTCTATTTTTCGATTTTTTTTTAGGATTATAGGATTAAACAAAAGGATTAGCGAATAAAAGCGCTAATGCTACAACCAGCCCATAAATTGTTAAAGCTTCCATAAAAGCCAGACTAAGCAATAAAGTACCACGTATTTTTCCCTCTGCCTCTGGTTGTCGTGCAATCCCTTCTACAGCTTGCCCTGCAGCAGTGCCTTGACCAACCCCAGGTCCAATAGAAGCAAGCCCTACGGCCAAGCCAGCAGCAATAACGGAAGCAGCAGAAATAATTGGATTCATAATAAGTTCCTCATAACCAAAATATAAAATAAAGAAATAGTTAATGATATAATCAACCAATAAATTATGACTTAATTATGCAATTACCAAGATTTATTCAGTTAATGTAATTAAGAAGAATTCCTAATTGAAATAGTAATAGTTATTGAACTATATAAATTACTTCAAAATTTCTTTTTTCGTTTCTACCTACCTAGTTTTTTTGGAACTATGTATAACCTTTATTCTTATATTAACTTAAGTTTTGAACCATTCTTTGAATTCTTCGTTTTTTATTGAATTTTTTAGTCATTGAATATTCAATTCACAATTAGAGATGAAATGGAAGGGCTTTGTTTTTTTAATCCCTATAGAAATTTACAGTAGTAGTGGGGTAATTTTAAATATATGGTTAGTTCATATATAATATCACATATACAGAGGTTTCTTCCATGCTGTAAACCAACTATTTGTGTTTTAGATTCAATTAGATTCGAATCATGAAACCTCCAAAACAAAGAAAGATTTGTCTTATAGTGATTAGATTATATACACCCAGTTGGATCCCCCTCACTCCTACTCGATTTTTTTTTTATTGCAAATTTTCAAAATGTCTTTCTATATATTTATTGATGTTTCCTAAATAGGTTATCTTGAGCCACAGTATATTATATACACCCAGTTGGATCCCCCTCACTCCTACTCGATTTTTTTTTTATTGCAAATTTTCAAAATGTCTTTCTATATATTTATTGATGTTTCCTAAATAGGTTATCTTGAGCCACAGTATATGTGCAGCAAACTAAATGAAAAAACTATTTTTTAGAAAAAAATAGTCAATGATGGCCTTCCATGGATTCACCTATATAAGCCGCAGCTAAAGTAGCAAAAATTAGAGCTTGAATACCGCTTGTAAATAATCCAAGGAACATGACAGGTATAGGAACTACTAAAGGTACTAAAGAAACAAGAACAACAACTACTAATTCATCAGCTAGTATATTTCCAAAAAGTCGAAAACTAAGCGATAAGGGTTTTGTAAAATCTTCTAAGATGTTAATCGGTAAAAGGATTGGAGTTGGTTGGATGTATTTACTAAAATAAGCTAATCCTTTTTTTGAAAGACCCGCATAGAAATATGCAACTGACGTAAGTAAAGCTAATGCAACAGTAGTATTTATATCATTTGTGGGTGCAGCTAACTCCCCATGAGGTAATTGTATTATTTTCCAAGGCAAAAGAGCCCCGGACCAATTAGAAACAAAAATAAATAGAAACATAGTTCCAATAAATGGAACCCACGGACCATATTCTTCTCCAATCTGAGTTTTGCTCACGTCTCGAATGAATTCGAGAACATATTCAAAGAAATTCTGACCAAAAGTCGGAATGGTTTGCAGATTTCGAATAACTAGAATGGCTGAAACTAGCAAGATAGCAATTACAACCCAAGAAGTAATAAGTACTTGGGCATGCACTTGGAAACTCCCTATTTGCCAATAGAAATGTTGCCCGACTTCCACAGCGGATATATCGTATAATCTTTTTAATGTGTTGATAGAACATAATAAAACATTCATATTGTCCCGCCCTCTAAAAAATAAGAACTTGAAAGGGAATTATTTTCATTCAAACATCTCCTTTCCTTTTTGATTTTGAATACCAGGATTAATCACATATAATTTTCGTTTCTTCTTTATTTTCTTTTTTTGTGCAATTTAATTTATTAGTAGTATAGTAACCGATTTCCTAAATCTATGAGTCCCTCCAACCAACTCAAATAATTTATCTTATTATTAATCAAGAATTTCTTATATAGCTAGAACGACCCTCACAAATAGCAAATACTAATTTATTAAGAATTAATCGAATTGAGGCTATAGCATCATCATTAGCTGGAATTGAAATATCGGCGAAGTCCGGGTCACAATTTGTATCGATTAAAGAAATTGTTGGAATTTCCAAAGTTCTACATTCTCGAAGAGCCGTATATTCTTCTTGTTGATCGATGATTATTACAATATCAGGTAACCGTGTCATATATTTAATGCCGCCGAGATATGTTTCCAGATGAGATAATTGTCTCTTCAATATAGCAGCATCCCTTTTTGGAAAACTGTTGAGTCTCCCCGTCTTTTGTTGCGTTCTCAAGTCCCGGAACTTTTGAAGTCGTGTTTCTGTAGTATACCAATTCGTTAACATACCGCCGAGCCATTTTTTATTAACATAATGACACCGAGCTCTTATTGCAGCCCGCGTTACTGAATCCGCTGCTTTTTTTTTTGTACCAACAATTAAGAATTGTTTTCCCATACTTGCTGCATCAAAAACTAAATCACAAGCTTCTGATAAAAACCGAGCAGTTCTAATAAGATTTGTAATATGAATACCCTTACGCTTTGCAGATATATAAGGTGACATTTTAGGATTCCATTTTCTAGTACCGTGGCCAAAATGAACTCCTGCTTCCATCATCTCTTCCAAAATTATGTTCCAATATCTTTTTGTCATTTATATTAATCCCCCACTTTTCTTTCATTTCCAATCCAATTTTTTTTTATTTGGAAATGAAAGAAAGAGACTATGTATACTGAAATAGAAATAAATAAGTGTTCCGAAGGAACCTTTTATTCTACCGAAGATTGGCCATTGATACATGATCAGGCCATTTTTTTCTATTTAAATAATATGATTATTATCTTTATTACCTTTTGATTTTATTACAAAATCAATTACAAAATAAAATGACGGAGCCATTAGGGATTATTAAATCCTAGATTGCTCTGATGTATCGCAAAAATTCTTTGAAATGAAGCCAAAAAATAATTCTCTGTGGTGAAACAAAATATCTCTCATTTGATCCTCAAATAAATTATTTTTTTTTGTTTCCAAGGTAATCTTGTTATATTGCCTTGGCCTTGTCTTTGAACGGTGCATTATTCTTTTGAATCCGGTACCAACAGGTATCATTCCCCCTAAAACAACATTCTCTTTCAGACCTTTCAACCAATCTATACGACCCCGAAGAGCGGCTTTTGCTAAAACTCTAGCAGTTTCTTGAAAACTTGCTTCAGATATGAAACTTTGAGTATTCAGAGATGTTTTTGTTATTCCTAGTAATAGAACTCGGTAGCAAATCGCCTCTTCTAAGGCACGCCCAGCTCGTTCGGCTCGCAATAATCCAATTAGTTCACCGGGCGAAAAAACATTAGACATTCCATCTTCTGAAACCAATACTTTTGATGTTATTTGACGCACAATAATTTCTAGATGTCTATTATGGATGTGAACTCCCTGGGATCGATAAACTTTTTGAATTTTATTAACCAAAGAAATACGACTTTGCGCTATAGTTAGCTCAGCACCAATCAAGAATCCCCAAGGAATGCCAAGAATTCTTGTTATATGACCGTTCCAAGTATCAACTCTCTTTTCTAGGTTCATCGATATTGAATCAATCGAACGAACTTCTAATACCTGTTCTACTTTTGGAAGACCCTGTGTTATATCACCAGATCTCGATTTTTCATATATATATGTAACTAATATATCTCCTTCAGAAAGTATTTCTCCATAATGGCCATGAACAGTTGCTCCTGGGGTCGCCAAATAAGGGTTAGCCGATCTTATTCCTACAGAATCCATTTGAACTGTTAGAACTTGACCTGATTTTAGGTGTGGTGCATTTTTCGTTTGAACTATACATACATTTTCACAAATAAATTGACCAAGACTTATTATTGTAAATGGTTTTTCACAATAATTATGATGGAGAAAATGCCAATTCAAAAAGAATGGATTGAAAACGGTGTTACTACATATATCCGGTTTAGAAATTCTCTCGTTTTCGTCCATTAAATAATATCTTAATACTTGAAAAGTTTCTTTTAATTTTTCAAGTTGCAAATTTTTATTTATCGAGATCGGATTATGAGTTATTAAAGGGTAAAAATAACAATTTGCAACTTGAAAGGCTATTCCTAAAGGACCTAACGAATTATTAATTGGAGTTATAGGATCTCTTTGAATTTTATTAATTCCTTCTTTTATCCCATTGTAATATTTTCCCTCATTGAATGATCGTGTTTGAAAACAATTAAATGATGACAAAATTATCAAAGAGCGGTATTTCTCATTTCTATTCAACAACATACGAATAGTTCCATGATTTTGGCTAAGTGATTGTTGAATTTTTTCCTTCGAATCAATGAAAAAAAATGGATTGATGTTGGTCCGATCCGACTCATGATCCAAGATAAGTCCCGAACTGGGCGGATCATTCCTTTTTCTTATATATGAAATATGGGATTTCACTAAGTCAATTCTTAAGAAATATCGAACCAAACCATTTGTACTTACTTCAACAAAAGAAGCATGCGCATTTTCGATAGAAGAAAATTTTTTGTCTTGATCCCAATTTAAGACTAAACAAGTCCGAACTAATTGAATACTTGTATCCGAAATTCCCCGAATTGATTTTCCATTTCCAGAAAGAATATAATTAATAATTTTAAGTTCCAGATTATCTCTTTCCTGAAACATATCTTGGGGAAAAAGTTTTATTAAATTGATACCATCCCCTATTTCATATAAAATGACGGGTCGAACCAAAACAAAATACTTTTTTTTTGTAATTGTGATCCATTGGACATAGATCCAATTTTTCATTTTTTTTGATTCCTTTAAATTGTTTTTTACCGTTCCAGGTGGTATCAAGATGGCACTGTGTCGGGATATCTTATCAATTTCTCCCGGAAAATGGATATCCCCAGAAAATATTTTTAATTCAATCTTTTTTTTTTTCTTCTCCACTCGGACCAACCCCCTTACTCGACTTCTTATATTTAAAGTGATTGGTGTATCTACTTCAACGATACTATTGTTCCGTACCATTATGGAAGAAGATTCTGATAAAATATGCACTTCCTCGGGAATGAAAAAAAATTGATCCACTTTGATTTGGTATTTTGGCTTAAATTCTTTAACTCCTCTATACTCAATTAAAAAATCCTCTTTTTTCAAAATGGAATTTATTCCTATAGTCCTATATTTAGTAATTCCTGAGCTCTGTGTTCTGTATTGAGGATCATCGAAATAAGCGAGAATACTATCTCTACGAAAAATACCATTGATTGGTATTTCAATCGAGATATTGGAAGCTAACATTTGTTTTTTGTCTCGTTCTTGAATCGATTGGAATGAAAATGGAATGATGAATCTATTTCTTCGCCTCTTTGCTAATAAATCCGTAGTATCATGGAAAATAGCAGGGTGTGCAAAATTACAATGATCTATACATATGATTTGATTAAATATGGAATAATCTGAAATCCTTCTTTCTTTTAGATCAGAAGAATTGAAACGAAATAATTTATGTCTTACTTGATCATTCCTTACTAAAAGGTTACTACTATCTTCTTCCCCAGTAGAAAGATAATGCATCTTCATTTGATCTTGATCTTTTCGGAGTGAAAAAGAGACTGAACCGGACCTGTATGATCTTCCTGATAATATCCATAAATGACTTGTTTTTGGTAAGATATGGACATTACTGTATCTAAATTCTGATGCATGGTATACATCAGTACTCCAATGCATTTCTCCTTCTAAGTTAGAATAGACATGTTTTCGAACCTTTTCTTTTAAATTCAAAGTGTATGTTCCTGCGCGAATCTCGGCAATCACTTGTTCTGATTTTACATATTGATTATTTTGAACTAATAGAAAACTTTTTGGTGGAATAGTCACATTATGTATAATATCACCACTTTCAATAGTTACATACAAGTCTATATAACATAGAAAAGCAGGATGCCCATGACGTGTACGTGTAGGATGAACCAAATCCTCGTTGAATTTTATTTTTCCATTAGAAGTTGCTCGCACA